CGTGAGCCATATAATTATCACTATAAATAAGAACCATAATTCCAACAGTAGTGATTAACATTGACATAATAGAAGTAAGTGGATCGATCAAGTAGCCGAATTCTAAAGAAAAATCATTATCGAGGGTCCAAGACCATACATATTGATAGATAGAACTGCTTTTTATTTGCTGAATAGCCAGATTAGTTGAAAAAATCATGATTATACTTAACAATAAAATACTCGAAAAAGCCCACATACGACGGAGATTTTTTGTTGCTGTCGGAAAAAGAAGAAGTCCTACTCCTATTAACATAGGAACTGGAAGTGGAAGGAAAGGTATGATCCACGCATATTGATATGTCTGTTCCATAAAAAAAGTTTTTTAATTCTTAATTAATATTAATTGTTTCCGATTCACCGGATCTTACCTCTTTTTGAAAGGAGTCAATAAAAAAATAAAGATATGCACTAACTTAATAACTTAAATAGAAATAGAATTTTTGAATTTTTATTTCTTTTTATACTTATTCTTTAGAAGTTTCTGCTAAATACTTCAAATATTCAAATCAAGAAGTTACAATTGGTCAAATCATATGAAAAAAGCAGATTAATTACTAGTCTCCTTCGAACTTTCAAATTCAAGTTAAATTAGGCATATTTTTCGCGAATTTGACAAGTTACTAAAAAAAAAGAATATTCTTTTTTTTTTTATAGTAATAAAAATAGTTTATGTGATTTTCCCATATCTTTCACGCATCTTATGTATTCTTTTTGATTTTAGAATCAAAAATATTATCTAGAAAAGAAATACATAATGAATTGGCAAAGCGCAAATTTCTTTTGAACAATAGATGTCTTTCACATCCAGCTATACCAATGAGTAATCTCTTAATTTTTATTTAAATGGCAGTTCCAAAAAAACGTACTTCTGCATCAAAAAAGCGTATTCGTAAAAATTTTTGGAAAAGGAAGGGGTATTGGGCAGCGTTAAAAGCGTTTTCCTTAGGGAAATCTATTTCTACCGGGAATTCCAAAAGTTTTTTTGTGCAACAAACAAATAAAATAAGAAATAAAACATAACATGTTACAATAATCTGAATCGGCTTGACTCAAAAATTGACTCATTTCGTTTCGAAAATAAAATTCCCGCTTTCCATTCCCTGTTGAGTTAATCAATAGGAAATGGAATTTGTTTCGCTCTTAGAATTAGAATAAGGATTTTTCTCTTTACTGTACTGAATTCAAAAAAAAAAAAGAATCCTTTTTTTTGACAAAAAAACATAAGATATGTAATTGTCTTTTTAGTATATTTTCTCATTTCCAAGGTGGGGAGTATTATTTTCCCCATCAGCCTGTTTCTTACAATAATATAAACAATAATATACCTTTTTTCTCTAGATCCACGTTTTTTCTATAGAAAGGCGAGTCAAAAATCAAAATCATTGAAACTAATTGATTAAAATTCTAAACCTTTTTGTGCAACTTTCTTCTTTTTGGATTTTCTATGAATTCCTATATAGACTCCCATATATTTATTGCCATCAATCCACTCAAAAACACTTAACAAATTTTTTTGGATAAATATGTGTCAATTTTTACTGATCCAAAATTTTTTTGTTCATTGATAAAATGGATTTTTTGGTTTCGATGTTTGAAATCAAATAAATCAAAAACAGTTCATTAAAACAAAACAAAAATGTTTTTTTTGGGGGGGGGGTTCTATCCCTTAATTCATAGTTGGACTATCTAGTTTTCCAAGAGTTCAAGTCGAGGAGAGTCTAAAATACACACTAAAACTAAGACCCTAAATTCAAATAATGAACCTTCAAATACCTATTTGAACGAATTTTTATTCATCAATTTGAATCTTTCCTAAAAAATATTGCAACAATTTAATTCTTAAATCTAGACGATTGCTTATTCATAGGGTATTATGAATTCAAGACAAGCCGCTATGGTGAAATTGGTAGACACGCTGCTCTTAGGAAGCAGTGCTAGAGCATCTCGGTTCGAGTCCGAGTGGCGGCATGTCATCTCCTAAAAAAAGTAAATAGATCCTATAATGAATTCAATTTCCGATTTCCTTTTTATAATTATGGGACTCCTTAAAAAAAATTATGATATTTTCAACTTTAGAGCATATATTAACTCATATTTCTTTTTCGATTGTTTCAATTGTAATTACAATTCATTTCATAACTTTTTTAGTCGATGAAATCGTAAAACTATATGATTCATCCGAAAAGGGGATGATAATGACTTTTTCCTGTATAACAGGATTATTAGTTACTCGTTGGGTTTATTCGGGACATTTTCCACTAAGTGATTTATATGAATCATTAATCTTCCTTTCATGGAGTTTTTCCCTGATTCATATAGTCCCGTATTTCAAAAAAAATCAAAATCTTCTAAGCACAATAATTGGACCAAGTGCTATTTTTACCCAGGGTTTTGCTACTTCAGGTCTTTTAACTGAAATACACGAATCCAAAATATTAGTACCTGCTCTCCAATCCGA